AATTAACTGAATTTAGTTTGATTAAAGCGAAGTTCCTTAAAAATCTCTGCTTTCTTTGAAATATCATGAACAGTTCCTGTAGGTTGAGCGCCTTTTTCAAGGAAATAGAGAATAGCAGGAACATTTGAATAAGTTTGATTCTTTATCGGATCATAAAAACCAACTTTCCGAAGATCTCTTCCTTCTCTTCGGAATCGAACATCAATTGCAACGATTCGATAGACGGCTCATTGGGATAGATGTAGATGAACAATACCCCCCCTAGAAACGTATAAGAAGTTTTTTCCTCGTACGGCTCAAGAAAATTAGAAGTTATGTCTATGTATAGAATTATCATAGCAAATAGATCCATAAAATCATCCAAGCAATTAGACTAGAATTTTAGTCCTTTTCTTTCCTAAAAGAAGTTTGTACTCATAACTCAAGTCGGATAACTTCCAAATAGCTCAAAGAAAATCCTTAAGCATTTCATTTATTGAGTGATCTTGAACCCCCTTTTTGTCTTGTTTAGAATATTTTTTTTATTCTGAGTTAGTTGTTGAGACAATTTAAAATGGTGTTTCCTTGTTCCAGAATCCTTTATCTTTTCTTTGAATCATTGGGTTTAGACATTACTTCGGTGATACTTAATCCTTTCAAAAAGGTAGCAACATACCTTTTTTTGTGATTTCTTTCTATCAAAGAATCATAAGAACGGTTGATTCCCGCGTGTTACACTTTTGACCGAAAAGGTTTTATCAAGTCAAAAAAAAATTTTATTATGAAAACTTTCTCGAATTGAATCCTTTTCGATTTCTATATCGAAGATATACTTACGAAGTTGTTCCAACTTATTCATTGGCACTAACCCTAGACCCTTGCCCTTGAGAAATTCATTAATACTTTCTACTCGAGCTCCATCATGTACTATTTACATTATAACCCCCAAAAAGGCTGAGGTTTCTCGTTGAGTAGAACAAAGGATGTTGAGCCAAGAGCACTTCCATTCCTAATAAAATGGTGGATTCTTATATCCACAGCGGATCATGTCCTTCAAGTCGCACGTTGCTTTCTACCACATCGTTTCAAACGAAGTTTTACCATAACATTCCTAACCAGTATGTAATTGATTCAATTCTGGAATCATGAATAGTCATTGGTTCTGTCGGTAAATAGTAATCTATGCTTTTGTACCTCTATATGGTTACCAATGGGTAGATATTTTCTGAAAAAGTCTCGGCAATAATTTTTTAATCCCCATATTTCTAAATGTAATTTCTATATGTCTATATTTCTATTTCATTAACAACAAATTCATTAACAACTAATAAATTAGTTCTTCTTTGAATCTCCATGACTCAATAGGATCGAGTCACCTATATCACACTTCTTCGAATATAAAAGACTCAGAACAAGCCATTAAAAAGATTTATAGAAATTTAATTAAAACAATTTACTACCTCCACATCATTATTAATTATTAAAATAATGTTTTTGACTAAGTACCACATTGTTTTATCAAAGATAAATCCATGGTTCTTTTTTAAATTGTTGGTGGTTTAATTAAATTAATTAAAAAAGAAATTTAATTTCTTTTTTTATGGAAATAAAATTGGATTTGGATTAAGTGGATCAAAAATATTGATATATAACAGACCCTTATTCTTTTATCTGAGTGCTAAAATACGAATCGAAAGGATAGGGATAGAGGATGATCCCAAGATAAAATGAACAATTGTCACTGGAAGTAATTGGATATTTTTATAATTGAAATTGAATATTTTGAAAAATGAAGGGATGACAAAGATTTTTCACAAAAATGTAAACGCTGGTGTTACTGAAATGGAACGATAACAATAAATGGATAGTCAAGGAAAGGGCTGCTCAAAAAAGCAATCTTTTTTCTTATATTGATATAATGGGTGCTCTGGGACGGAAGGATTCGAACCTCCGAATAGCGGGACCAAAACCCGTTGCCTTACCACTTGGCCACGCCCCATTTAGATTTCTATTCTAAACTAATAAACACTAATATTAGTAGTGGTTGTTCGTCAATTCCAGTGCAAATCAATATCTACGGAATCCATTGTTGATAGGATTTTGCCACGTGTAGCGTGTAGATCGTGTAGATATAGAATTAACCTGGAATTGATTGATCATTACATATAATTTAATTAAGATATAAATATTGTATAAAAGAAAGTATGATTTCTTCTATTCTCTTTTGAGAATGAAAGGATTTTTTATTGGGTGAGTGAGTTTAAAGGCTTTTTTGGTCTACTTCCCCTTCGTCATTATTTTTTGCCTTATATCAATAATATCAATAAGATATCAATAACTCAATCAAAATGCAATTATCTACAATAACAACACCCTTGCTATGCTTAATATTTTTAGTTTGATCGGTATCTGCCTTAATTCTGCCCTTTATTCGAGTAGTTTTTTCTTTGCCAAATTACCCGAGGCCTACGCTTTTTTAAATCCAATTGTAGATTTTATGCCAGTTATACCTTTGCTGTTT